CAAGCGAAAGAAATTGGAAGAAAAATATCGTTTGATTCGTCAATCCCTAAAAAAGAAAAGCAAAGACTCATCCCTTAGTCAAAAACAAAAAATAGAAATTCAGAGAAAATTGCAATCTCTACCACGTAACAGTGCACCTATACGTCTTCATAGACGTTGTCTTTTTACTGGAAGACCTAGAGCTCACTATCGAGATTTTGGACTATCCGGGCACATACTTCGAGAAATGGTTCATGCATGTTTGTTACCGGGTGCAACAAAATCAAGTTGGTAAGGATAACAATATCATTTCTATTTTCTATTTTTATCTAAAAGATTTTTCAATATCGCTTCCCAATTGTACCTATTTTTATGAATGGATTTCTTTGACCTAGATTTTATGGACCCTCTTTTTAGAAAGAAATGGATACAATATACCATTTGTATCGTTTTTGTAAAGAAAGAGGGTATCCAATCTTTTAATTTTTTTCTTTCTTTTTTCGAAAACCATATATATCATTATCATCTTTGAGTTATGGCCCTTGGTACACGTCATGATCTAACTCAACTTAGTTGACTATGATTCAAGGGTTAAAAACTAATTGACTCAACAACAAGTTTTTTTGGAAATTCTATTGCAGACTTTTGATTTCATCATAGTTATGCTACGGAATTTGAAAAATCTTGTTTATTCTTAAATAACCATATTTATTTTGGTTATAGATCGATTCGATTTCATATTAGAACAATGCAAACCATACTATTTCAAATCTTGAAAATAAAATAATATTTTCTTTTTTTTTTCTCTTAATCCTAGGATATTCGATTCACTTTTCTTTCATCTTCGCAAAAAAAAAAAAAAGAAAAATAAATATATTCATATATAAAATTAATATATTCATATTTTAGTAAAAAATAAGGAGATTTTATGATTTTTCAAACATTCCAAAAATATATTATTCAATCATATTCCACCTTTCCCTTTAAAAAGCCCTTACCCCCAGGGAGGAACACTTTAATAGAAAGAGTTTTTAGTTCCAGTTACGATTATGACTCTACAGGAATTTTTTTGAAGTATTGTTTGAAGTATGGTAGTGACACTGAAACTGAGCAAAACAAAAAAGTTTTAAAAAAAATTATAAAAAAGTTTCATAAAGACTTTCGATCGCTAGATAAAAAAAAGGAAGCTGTCGACAAAATCTTAAATAAATACAGTTTTTTTTCTTCCGTAATAAAACGTACAAATCTTTTGAAATATAATTATGATTTTTTAATTCGTCATTTTTATTCATTTTCATATGAATACGATATCAATATCGAAATTGGGAACTATATTCCAGATATTCTTTATGAATGTAAATCAGAAATTGTAGAATCAATTATGGATATGTTTAAAAATGATCCAAATAATTTGAGAAACTTCTTCCATCCTATTTTAGTTAACGGATTTCTAGTTTTAAGATTGAAATTGAATCCTTTTATTCCTAAGACTATTCCTCAAACTACTCTTGGGTTCCCTAATACTACTTGGCTTTATAGTAGCTACGAAATAAACTTGTATTGTAAAAAAATAAAAAAGAAATTTGCTAAAAGTCCGGGTTCCTATGATACCAACCCTTTGACTGATAAAATAACTAAAAATAAAGAAATCACTTTTGATAATATCAATTCAGAAAACTTGTCAAGTGACAATAATGCAAGTTCACAGGAAAAAGTATCCTTCAATAAATATAAAAAGAATCGCTCTTTACTAAAACACCAAAATACAGAGGATGTATTTGCACCATACGGTCATTTATGGACTTTTTGTAAAAATTGTGAGAAATCCATTTACAAAGAATATGCGCAAAAAAATAAATATATTTGTCAACATTGTGCATTTCATTTACCAATGGGTAGTTTAGATCGAATCGAATCTTTGATTGATTCTGGTACTTGGGATCCTACGGATGAGAATATGGTTTCTATTGATCCCTATGATATTCTTATAAAAAGTCTTCATATAGAAGATTTGAAAAAATATTTTGAACAATGTAAAAAAAGCCAACTTTCATTTTTCTTAGACACGGATGACAAGTTACAGGATAAAGAATTTGACTATTTTGACTTTCGTGAAATATGGAAAATGTATCTATGTATATTTTATCAAAATCAAATTTCTCGTGAAATTCAATCAAATTGGTACCTTATTCCTTTTAACGAAGTTATATCAAGGGTATTGAAAATACCCATAAATGATGATGAGTATGATGGATTTGACGAGGAGAAAGAACTTCAAGACCTTCTCAAAATTCTTCCCTCAGATGAAGAGGAACTCGATTCAGAGGGTCTAGATCCAGAGGAATCCACTGTAGAGCAAACTAGCGCAGAAGAATCCACTGCAGAACAAGTTTCTGCAGAGCAAATGTCTACAAATACAGACGAATTCACTGCAGAAAAATCTATTATAAAGAAAAAACCTAATTTAAAGGAATTAGTGCAACTATTTTTTCTAGAAGAAAAAGAAGTAAAAAAAGACATAGAAGCAAGAAAAGAAATACAAGCAAAAGAAGAACTAGAAGCAAAAGAAAAAATAGAAGCAAAAAAAAAACTAGAAGAAAAAGAAAAAAACCTTGCTTCTGCTGATGATGAAAATGCTAATCAAAATTCAGAAAAATCAGAAAAATCAAAAAAATCAGAAAAATTACAAAAATCAGAAAAAGATATACCTTACATAGATAAGGTCCATTTTTCTCAAAGAAAAACGGGGTTGACTGACGCTATTCAAACAGGAATAGGTAAACTCGACGGTATCCCTGTAGCACTTGCGGTTATGGATTTTCAGTTTATCGGAGGAAGTATGGGGTCGGTAGTGGGTGAAAAAATAACCCGTCTAATTGAGAGTGCTAGAGTTTTAGGTTTACCTATCATCATTTCTTGTGCTTCTGGAGGAGCTCGTATGCAAGAAGGAAGTTTCAGCTTAATGCAGATGGCTAAAATATCTTCAATTTTATTGAATTATCCATTCTTTAATGACATATTTTTAGTGTCACTTTTAACATCGCCTACAACAGGTGGTGTCACAGCCAGTTTTGGAATGCTTGGTGATATAATTATTGGCGAACCAGAAGCATACATTGCATTTGCGGGTAAAAGAGTAATTGAACAAGTAATGAAAATCGAAGTACCTCCGGGTATACAAGAAGCTGAATATTTATTTGAAAAAGGCTCATTGGATTCAATTGTACCGCGTAATCTTTTAAAAGGTGTTCTTAGTGAATTATTTAAGTTCCACCCAAATTTAATTTTAAAAGCAATGCGAAAAAAAAGGAACTGGAGAGTTTGAATTTTGAATAGAAAAAAATTGATAAACTAGACGAGAGGAGCAAATAAAGAATATTCTAGTCTTTTCTATTCAAGTATTTTGGATATTTTATGCCCATTCAGTCTTTTTCACTTGCGGAATTACTATAGAATATGTGAGAATGACAATACAATAAGAATTCAAAGAGTTTACACTGATAACAAAATCAGTGTACTTGTAAATGAATGGATTATCAATCAGAGGCAAAATTAGGTAGGAGCATCATACATCATAGAAGAACAATATCTAGAATTCAAGAGGAAAATTCTCAAAAATTTTAAAAATTTTTTGTTAAGAACGACTTTTTGATTCTAGTAAAGAAATTTCTAAAATTCTTATTTCTTCTTGTATTGATGCTGCACTAAAAAAATCCAATCACTTTCTTTTTTTTTTTTTTTTCTTTTTAGATTTTTTGTTATAATTGCTATGCTAACAATGTCAATTGCTAGTTTTTTTAGAATTTGAATGAAGTTAGGTTGGGATTCAAATATTTTTTTTTTGAATCTCAACTTCAAAAAAAATGATCTCTTTTTATTTTATATGAAATGAATGGATATCTACTTATCTTTTCTTATTTTAGATTTTTAACTTAACTTATATTTATAAATATTTCTAAAAGATAATAAAATATGAAAAAACCTAAACGAAGAATTACTGCTCCACGCATGAATCGGCGTCTTTTTTCTAAACGTTTTCGTTTACTTAGACCTATACGACGTAAGATACAAAAAGGACTTATTCATATTCAAGCAAGTTCTAACAATACCATGATAACTGTTACAGATTTGGGAGGTCAAGTAGTTTCTTGGGATTCCGCTGGTACTTCTCGATTCAAAGGTCCAAAAAAAGCAACACCCTATGCTGCCCAAACCGCAACAAGAAATGCTATTTATATGTTAGTAAAAGAGGGTATGGAACGAGCAGCAATTTTGATAAACGGTGCCGGTCCCGGAAGAGCTGCAGCATTAAGAACCGTTCTTCAGAGTGGTGTAAAATTAAATTTCATACGTGATGTAACTCCTATGCCACATAATGGATGCCGACCTCCTAAAAGAAGACGTGTTTAAAAAAAATCTTTTAATTTAATTTTAATTAAATTAATTAATTGAAAAAAGAAACTCTGGTGTATAGAGACGACGTTATCGTTTGAGAGGTAACCATAGAAATGATGGAATCCACTATTTTATTTTTTTTGAATTGAATATAGAATTCTTTATTGAAGAACGGGAAGAAAAACAAGAATCGTGGTTGAGAAGGTTATAGTAGCAAAAACCATAGGAATCGATATTTGATATATTGGAATAGTTCGCTTTGTTATTGATTGACCCTAGTCGAAGAAAAGAATAACTGGGAGAAAACAGATATGGTAAACATTTTGTATATTGGGAAAGCAAAAAAAATGATTAACCTATCGGTTAATATTCTTAATTTTTCAAATTCAATAAATAATTAGTGAAATTTACTGTAGACTTTTCGAATTTTTGTCGAGATTTGGTTTTATTTTTGATGCTATTATTCAAAATAGTAGCAAAAATTTTGACGTGATCAATTTCTCCACTCTTTTGAAAATTATAAAAAGAACTTTGTTTCGATTAAGTTTTAATAAAATTATGTTATTTCATAAAATATGTTTTTTCATAAAATTTCATTTTATGAAAAAACATATTTTATTACTTACTATTTTTTATTTTTTCACTATTATTTTATTTATTTTTTTTATGATAAAAAACAAAAAACATTGAGATATTTTTAAAAATAAAGACTCTTATTAGAAAGATTAGAAAGAAGAGTCTTAAGTTAAGAAAACTAAGGAAATTGACTCAACAACAAGTTTTTTTAGAAACTCTATTGCAGACTTTTTATTTTATCATAGTTATATTATAGTTATTCTATGGAATTTGAAAAATAAATCTTATTTATTCTTAAGTAACCATATTATATTATGCATATAGATTATTATGCATATAGATCGATTCGATTTCATATTATCTTATAAGGATCCAAGCCATCGTATTGGATTTCATTTATTTATATAAGTTGAATGTCTCCGTAAGATTCTATCGCGAGTTTAACATATTGTTAAAGATATAGTGAAAAACATAAGGTTTAGATCGATCTAGATCAAACAATTATATTATTTATATATGTATGAGCAAAATAAAAAAGAAAAACACTTTCAAAATGAAGTGGAAATGTATTGAGTCGAGAATCGAAAATCCATGTTTACATTATGGTCGTTTCATTCTATCCCCCTTTCAAAAAGGTCAGGCTGATACTTTAGGTACTGCCTTGCGAAGAACATTGCTTAGTGAAATCCAAGGAACTGCTATTACATATATTAGATATATTCAAATTAATAACAAAAAGTTGGAGAAAGTATCTCATGAGTATAGTCATATAGAAGATGTCGAAGAATCAATACATGAAATAATCTTAAATTTAAAACAAATTGTATTAAAGAGTTGTATCCATGAATCTATTTTTGCATCTATTTGTGTCAATGGTCCTATGCGTGTAACTGCAGGACATATTAAGTTACCGTCTTCTGTGCAAGTAATTAATAAAAGCCAATATATTGCAACTATAACAAAACCAATAGATTTCTCAATTGATTTAGTAATCGAAAGAGATCGAGGTTTTCGTGTTAATGACACACGTTTTAGTGATTTGGGTTATAGTTATAGTATAGATGCTTTATTTATGCCTGTTAGAAATGTAAATTATAATATTCATATTTCTAAAGATGGAGAAAATGAAAAAGAGATACTTTTTTTAGAAATATGGACGAATGGGAGTTTGACTCCTAGAGAAGCACTTCGTCAAGCTTCTCTAAAATTGATTGGTTTTCTTCATTCTTTTCTATTTCTAGAAAATGACGACGATATTTTTTCAGAAGAAGAGAACATAAAACTAGACGACAAGGGAAGACGAAGTTCATGAAGTAAAAGAAGAAGAGAAGGATTTTGAGCCTAATTATTTATGGATTTTTTATTGGGACTATAAAAAAAAAATTCTCAAAAAGGGATTGAAATATTGCATAATAGAAAAAGCAAAAGAATTAGACTACGATTTTTCCTACCCCTAGACAAGTGTGAAGAATACTGGTCAAAATTTTTATCAAGAAACTCAAAAAGAAAATCCTTAACTTAGTATATTCTTGCTTTTCTGTTGAAAATTTTTTGATTGACCGATTAACATTTTCATTAAATACCTTGAAAAATCTCAAAAAAAAAAAGCTAACATCAATACAACAAGAGACCTCTTAGTTTAGACAAGATAGATTTGAAAAAAGTATCTATAATAGATAATATGGGTATAACAGAAAAAAAAAAGACTATTATGAAAGAAAAATGTATTCTTAAATATCTGAGCTAATTAATTTTTTTGCCATTGTATTTTTAATTTAATAAATTTAGAATAAATTTAGACTTCTGAGCTGATTAATTTTTTTGCCATTATTTATATATTTATTAATAAATTTAGACTTAAGATTAGTAAATTTAGACTTAAGATAGAAGAAAGAACAAAAAAATTAGAGGGCAAAAAACTGCCAACTGTTCCTATTTCCGCTTTAGGATTTACAGAAAAAAATTGTGGAATGTATAAAAGAAAGTAAAAGAATAGATAAAGCAACAAGATTTTTCTATAAATATGGTAGGGATAGATAAAATGAAAAGGGTAGATAAATCAGCAAGATTTTCCTATCAACTTTTATACGACTTAGGGATAGATAAAAAAAGAAGTGTTTTTCTAAAATACAAATAGAAGTATATTCTAAAATATATATAGATATATAAACTTTATAACTTAATTTATTTATAAAAAATAAGTTATATAAGGATAATGAGTTACCATATCGACATGAGGATAAGTAAGTTATTTTGATGTATATATGTCAGGAATAGTTACTTCAAAGTATCAAAGTAATTATTCCTGAAATACATTATTTTTATTATGATACATTCCAGGAAAAAAACTAAGCTTTGTGTTAAAGATGAAAGCCCTCCTTTTCTTTTTGTAATGTAAAGAAACATGTAATGTAAAGAAACATTAGAAAAAAAAAGAGGAGGGTTTTTGATGGATTAAAAATAACAACTTTTTTTCTCAGTTTAAAACAAGATTAGAACAGACTTAGAAATTAGAAATTTTATAAAAATTGAATTGATTTAAAAAAGACC